ATACAGGCATTCGAGCCCATTTTAGTGGAAGGGCGTGCTATTTGTTTACATCCATTGGTTTGTAAGGGATTTAATGCAGACTTTGATGGGGATCAAATGGCTGTTCATGTACCTTTGTCTTTAGAGGCTCAAGCGGAGGCTCGTTTACTTATGTTTTCTCATATGAATCTCTTGTCTCCAGCTATTGGGGATCCTATTTCTGTACCGACCCAAGATATGCTTATGGGTCTCTATATATTAACAAGTGGGAATCGTCGAGGTATTTGTGCAAATAGATATAATCCATGTAATCGAAGAAACTATCAAAATGAAAGAATTGACAATAATAACTATAGGTATACAAAAGAACTCTTTTTTTGTAATTCCCATGATGCAATTGGGGCTTATCGACAGAAAAGAATCCATTTAGATAGTCCTTTGTGGCTTCGGTGGCGACTAGATCAACGCGTTATTGCTTCAAGAGAAACTCCCATCGAAGTTCACTATGAATCTTTGGGTACTTATCATGAGATTTATGGACACTATCTGATAATAAGAAGTGTAAAAAAAGAAATTCTTTGGATATACCTCCGAACCACTATTGGTCATATTTCTCTTTATCGAGAAATGGAAGAAGCTGTACAAGGTTTTTGTCGGGCCTGCTTATATGATACCTATACTTAATTATAGGGTCGCTAAATTCAAAAATTCTATGACAGACACCGGGGCGGGGTGAATTTGGGTTTCTCCGGTTCAACTAGGACTCGAGTCCCTTCCCTGACCTGACTTTCTGTGCAATTTAAGATCGAGAAAAGGAAGTTTTCCAATCATTGACTCAAATCCATTGTCGAATCCAACTCATTGGAATAGGGAGGTACGTATGGCAGAACGGGCCAATCTGGTATTTCACAATAAAGTGATAGACGGAACTGCCATTAAACGACTTATTAGCAGATTAATAGATCACTTTGGAATGGCATATACATCGCATATCTTAGATCAAGTAAAAACTCTAGGTTTTCAGCAAGCAACTGCTATATCCATTTCATTAGGAATTGATGATCTTTTAACAATACCTTCTAAGGAATGGCTAGTACAAGATGCTGAAGAACAAAGTTTGATTTTGGAAAAACACCATCATTTTGGGAATGTACACGCAGTAGAAAAATTACGCCAATCTATCGAGATATGGTATGCTACAAGTGAATATTTGCGACAAGAAATGAATCTTAATTTTAGGATGACTGACCCGTTTAATCCAGTCCATATAATGTCTTTTTCAGGAGCTAGAGGAAATGCATCTCAAGTACATCAATTAGTAGGTATGAGAGGATTAATGTCGGATCCCCAGGGGCAAATGATTGATTTACCCATTCAAAGCAATTTACGCGAAGGACTTTCTTTAACAGAATATATAATTTCTTGCTACGGAGCCCGAAAAGGAGTTGTAGATACTGCTGTACGAACATCAGATGCTGGATATCTTACGCGCAGACTTGTTGAAGTAGTTCAACACATTGTTGTACGTAGAACAGATTGTGGCACTACTCGAGGCATTTCTGCAAGTCCTCGAAATAGGACACTGCCAGAAAGAATTTTTATCCAAACATTAATTGGTCGTGTATTATCAGACAATATATATATGGGTCCGCGATGCATTGCCATTCGAAATCAAGATATTGGGATTGGGCTTGTCACCCAATTCATAACTTTTCGAACACAACCAATATATATTAGAACTCCCTTTACTTGTAGGAGTACATCTTGGATCTGTCGATTATGTTATGGTCGGAGTCCCACTCATGGCGACCTGGTCGAGTTGGGAGAAGCTGTAGGTATTATTGCGGGGCAATCCATTGGAGAACCTGGAACTCAATTAACATTAAGAACTTTTCATACCGGTGGAGTATTTACGGGGGGTACTGCAGAACATGTACGGGCCCCTTCTAATGGAAAAATCCAATTCAATGAGGATTTGCTTGAGCCTACACGTACGCGTCATGGGCATCCTGCCTTTTTATGTTCTATGGACTTATATGTAATTATTAAGAGTGAGGGTATTCTACACAAGGTAACTATTCCACCAAAAAGTTTTCTTTTAGTTCAAAATGGCCAATATGTAAAATCAGAACAAGTGATTGCTGAGATTCGCGCGGGAACATACACTTTCAATTTTAAAGAGAGGGTTCGAAAACATATTTATTCTGACTTACAGGGGGAAATGCACTGGAGTACCGATGTGTACCATTTGCCCGAATTTAAATATAGTAATGTACATATTTTACCCAAAACAAGCCACTTGTGGATATTATCGGGGGGTTCATGCAAATTTAATGTAGTTCCTTTTTCGCTCCACAAGGATCAAGATCAAATAAACATTCATTCTATTTCTACCGAAAGAAGATATATTTCTAGCTTCTCAGTAAATGATGATCAAGAAAGACACAAATTTTTGAGTTCGGATTTTTTTGATAAAAAAGAAGATATTCTTTTTGATTATTCAAAATTAAATCGAATCGTAGGGACTGGGCATTATAATTTCCTATATTCCACTATTCTCCGAGAGAATTCGTATTTATTGGCAAAGAGGCGAAGAAATAGATTTCTTATTCCAGTCCAATCAATTCAAGAACAAGAGAAAGAATTCATCCCATATCCCGGTTCAGGTATCTCGATTGAAATACCCATAAATGGTATTTTCCGTAGAAAGAGTATTCTTGGTTTTTTCGACGATTCTCAATACAGAAGAAACAATTCAGGAATTACAAAATATGGGACGGTAGGGGCGCATTCAATCATCAAAAAAGATAATGTAATTGAATATGGGGGGGTCAAAAAGTTTAAGCAAAAATACCAAATGAAAGTAGATCGATTTTTTTTCATTCCCGAGGAAGTACATATTTTATCCGAATCCTCTTCTATAATGGTACGGAACAATAGTCTCATTGGAGTAAATACACAAATCACGTTAAATACAAGAAGTCAAATGGCCGGATTGGTCCGAGTGGAGAAAAAAAAAAAAAAGATTGAACTTAAAATCTTTTCCGGAGGTATCCATTTTCCTGGAGAAAAAGATAAAATATCTCGACACAGTGGTATCTTGATACCACCAGGAGCGGGAAAAACAAATTATAAGAAATCAAAACAATTGAAAAATTGGATCTATGTCCAACGGATCACACCTAGCAAAAAAAAGTTTTTTGTTTTGGTTCGACCTGTAAGCACATATGAAATAGCGGACGGTATAAATTTAGTAACACTCTTCCCCCAGGATCTCTTTCGAGAAAAGGATAATATGCAACTTGGAGTTGTCAACTATATCCTTTATGGAAATGGCAAAGCAACTTGGAGAATCTATGACACAAGTATTCAACTAGTTCGGACTTGTTTAGTCTTGAATTGGGACCAAGACAACAAAAGTTCTTCCGTCGAAGAGGCCCACGCTTCCTTTGTTGAAGTAAGTACAAAAGGGCTGCTTCGAGATTTCTTAAGAATCGACTTAGTGAAATCACATATTTTGTATATCAGAAAAAGGAATGATCCGTCGGGTTCCGGATTGATCTATGATAATGGCTCAGATCGTATCAATAAAAATCCATTTTATTCCACTTATTCCAAAGCAAGGATTCGGCAATTTTTTATCCAAAACCACGGAACTATTCGTATGCTGTTGAATAGAAATAAGGAATCCCAATCTTTTATAATTTTGTCATCATCTAATTATTTTTGCATGGGTCTATTCAACGATGTAAAATATTACAATGGGATAAAAGAATCCATTAAAAAAGATCCTCTAATTCCAATTAGGAATTTGTTGGGCCCTTTAGGAACAGTCCCTCAAATTTCGGATTTTTATTCATCATTTTACCCTTTAATAACTCATAATCAGACCTCGCTAGCGAAATATTTGCAGCTTAGCAATTTAAAACAAACTTTTCAAGTACTTCAAAAATATTATTTAATGGATGAAAATAGGAGAATTTCTAATATCAGCCCATGTAGTAATATTTTTTTGAATCCATTCAATTTGAGTTGGTATTTTCTCCATCATTTTTATCATAATAATAATTGTGAGGAAATGTCCACAATAGTTAGTCTTGGGCAGTTTATTTGTGAAAATGTATGTATATCCAAAAAGGGACCACCCCTAAAATCGGGTCAAGTTTTAATTGTTCGTGTTGATTCTATAGTAATAAGAACGGCCAAGCCTTATTTGGCTACTCCAGGAGCAACTGTTCATGGGGATTATGGCGAAATCCTTTACGAAGGAGATACCTTAGTGACATTTATATATGAAAAATCGAGATCTGGTGATATAACGCAGGGTCTTCCAAAAGTAGAACAAGTGTTAGAAGTGCGTTCGATTGATTCAATATCGATGAACCTACAAAAGAGAGTTGAGGGTTGGAACGAACGTATAACAAAAATTCTTGGAATTCCTTGGGGATTCTTGATTGGTGCTGAACTAACTATAGTGCAAAGTCGTATCTCTTTGGTTAATAAAATACAAAAGGTTTATCGATCCCAGGGGGTGCAGATCCATAATAGGCATATAGAAATTATTGTGCGTCAAATAACATCAAAAGTCTTGGTTTCAGAAGATGGAATGTCTAATATTTTTTTACCAGGGGAACTAATTGGATTAGTACGCGCGGAACGAACGGGACGCGCTTTAGAAGAAGCGATCTACTATCGAGCCATCTTATTGGGAATAACAAGAGCATCCCTTAATACTCAAAGTTTTATATCCGAAGCAAGTTTCCAAGAAACTGCTCGAGTTTTAGCAAAAGCCGCTCTTCGGGGCCGTATTGATTGGATGAAAGGACTGAAAGAGAACGTTGTTCTAGGGAATATGATACCCGCCGGAACCGGATTCAAAGGATTAGTACCCTCTTCAAGGCAGCATAACAACATTCTTTTCGAAAAAAAAAAAAGAATTTCTTCGTGGGGAAATGGAAATGAGAGATATTTTCTTCCACCACGGAAAATTTTTTGATTCTTGCATTTCAAAGAATTTATATAGTACATCAGATCGATCTTTTATAGGATTTAATGATTTTTAACTTACTTAGCATAAGAAAGAGAAAGCGGATTCGTCCTTTTAACTATGTTGTTTGATTTGTTTTGGTCATTTGATTTGTTAACTACTTAATAAATAAAATAATTCATAAATTAATGTAATAAAATAAATAAAATAATTCATAAATTAATGTAATAAAGAAATTTATGAATAGTAAAGTAATGACTTGGCTCGTTTATAAACGACCAATCTCCGGTAGAAGAGAAGGTTCCATCGGAACAATTATTTATTTCAAGGTGCCTCGTCTCTCTTTTATTATTCATAAAAAAAAAAGAGAGAGAGAGGAAGTGTGAGGAGAAATGTTAAGAAGATATTGGAACATAAATTTGGAAGAGATGCTGGAAGCAGGAGTTCATTTTGGTCATGGTACTAGGAAATGGAATCCGCGAATGGCGCCCTATATCTATGCAAAGCATAAAGGTATTCATATTACAAATCTCACTAGAACTGCTCGTTTTTTATCAGAAGCTTGTGATTTAGTTTTTGATGCAGCAAGTAAGGGAAAACAATTTTTAATTGTTGGTACCAAAAATAAAGCAGCTGATTCCGTAGCGCGGGCTGCAATAAAGGCTCGGTGTCATTATGTTAATAAAAAGTGGCTTGGTGGTATGTTAACAAATTGGTCCACTACAGAAACGCGGCTTCATAAGCTCAGGGACTTGAGAATGGAACAAAAGACGGGGAGACTAAACCGTCTTCCGAAAAGAGATGCAGCTATGTTGAAGAGACAATTATCTCGTTTGCAAACATATCTGGGCGGGATTCAATATATGACAGAATTGCCTGATATTGTAATTATAGTTGAGCAGCAAGAAGAATATACGGCTCTTCGGGAGTGTATCACTTTGGGAATTCCAACAGTTTGTTTAATTGATACAAATTGTGATCCCGATCTCGCAGATATTTCGATTCCAGCAAACGATGACGCTCTAGCTTCAATTCGATTAATTCTTAACAAATTAGTATTCGCAATTTGCGAGGGCCGTTCTAGCTATATACGAAATCCGTGATTAATAATAAGATCAATAAATTATTCTATTTTTGAACTCCATAGATATAGATTTATGGAGTCGGATATTATTCCTGAATCGTACAAAAGAGATAAAAAATGGACTGTGTCAATATTGTGTGATTAGTTTAGTTGGTATACAAGATATACAATTCGAGTGGTCAAGTTTAAAAGGAAAGGGTTGAATCAAAATAATTCTTTATTATTTTAAGTAAAGTTATATTTATGTCAGAGGACAATATGAATGTTATATCATGTTCCATCAACACACCAATGGGGTTATATGATATCTCTAGTGTGGAAGTCGGCCAGCATTTCTATTGGCAAATAGGGGGTTTCCAAGTCCATGCCCAAGTACTTATGACTTCTTGGGTTGTAATTGCTATCTTATTAGGTTCCGCCGTTCTCGCTGTTCGGAATCCACAAACTATTCCAACTGACGGTCAAAATTTCTTCGAATATGTTCTTGAATTCATTCGAGACGTGACCAAAACTCAGATTGGGGAAGAGTATGGTCCATGGGTTCCTTTTATTGGAACTATGTTTCTATTTATTTTTGTTTCTAATTGGTCGGGTGCCCTTTTACCTTGGAAAATCATAGAATTACCTCATGGAGAGTTAGCCGCACCCACGAATGATATAAATACTACTGTTGCTTTAGCTTTACTCACGTCAGTAGCATATTTCTATGCGGGTATTTCAAAAAAAGGATTAAGGTATTTTAGTAAATACATTCAACCAACTCCAATTCTTTTACCCATTAACATTTTAGAAGATTTCACAAAACCCTTATCACTTAGTTTTCGACTTTTCGGGAATATATTAGCCGATGAATTAGTAGTTCTTGTTCTTGTTTCTTTAGTACCTTTAGTAGTTCCTATACCTGTGATGTTCCTTGGATTATTTACAAGTGGGATTCAAGCTCTTATTTTTGCAACTTTAGCTGCGGCTTATATAGGCGAATCCATGGAGGGTCATCATTGACGAGTTTTTGAAATAGTCTAGTCTTTTTTTTGTAACTTAGTCCGTCCAATCAAGCAATGAATGCCCAACTCAACAAGATAATTTGCTTATGCTTAGGCAACATAAATAAAAAAATAAAGGATCTAGAGTAATAGCAAAAAAGATTCAGCTATTACTATTAGTAAATGAATTTTAAAGTCTAATAAAAAAAAAGGAAAGAGATCGAAAAGATCTTTTTCCTAAAATCCAGATTTGGTCTATTTTTATTTTTTTATATCATATCTGCCTTCAATGAAAATTCTCTCTTTACATTAATTGTTTTGTTTATTCAATTTAAATATTTTGTTTGAGTCCTATATTGAATAGGAATTTTTGTGGTATCAATTTATGGTGGGTGAGTTTAAAAAGGATGTTCTATAGAATGATTCCCATTTCAGTCGATTTCATTCAATTCAATGATTGACCAAAATCCCATTTTTATAAATAATAAATTGCATGAATTTAGCTCAATTAAATACTCTTTGTTATTTTTTATTTCTATGCAACGAGTCGGTCTAATGAATTCATTTATTATAATTAGATCCATGTGAGATAATGATAAAAAAGGAAGAGACGAATTTACAACAAACGAGATTAAAAAAAAAATGTTCTTTTTTAGGAAAGGGGTTAGAATTAGGTATATGTAAGTTAATGGCTATACACTAACTCTTGCGTATCCTTTAAGATTTAAGAATCTGATTGAAGCTAAGATAGAAGTAGAGTAGTTGGTTTCCATTATGAAAGAAAGACGCGTATATATGATATTAGAGATTAACTAGTTATATATGAACTCAAGATATATCTAATCTATCGCATTGGACTGTTGTGAATTTAGATAGGGATTCAAATAATGGAAAATTCAAAAAAAGGTTTGGAAAACAGAAGTGGACGGATAAAGGGTGTATGTATGCATTCACAAAAATCCTTTGGATAGGAACTCAAAAAGGGATATGGAAATAGTTCTTTCTGAGAGTTCAATAATGAATATTATTACTTCAATTCTCAATTCGAAGTTTTTAGTTACTTCAACTGGTTGAATTTGAGCGATGGAATAATTAAGCCAAAACTCATTGAATGATTGTATCATTAACTATTTCTTTCTTTTTATTTATTTTGGTGCGAGGAATTTCTCATGAATCCATTGATTTCTGCCGCTTCCGTTATTGCTGCTGGGTTAGCTGTAGGACTTGCTTCTATTGGGCCTGGGGTTGGTCAAGGCACTGCTGCGGGACAAGCTGTAGAAGGTATTGCAAGACAGCCCGAGGCGGAAGGAAAAATACGAGGTACTTTATTGCTTAGTTTGGCTTTTATGGAAGCCTTAACTATTTACGGTTTGGTTGTAGCATTGGCCCTTTTATTTGCCAATCCCTTTGTTTAGTCCTATAAATACGAGAATTCTTTATTTTTTTTATGGATTAAGACTTACCCCTTGCTTTTTCAAAGTATATCAAGATTTCACTCCTACAATTACTTTTTCGTTGGACAATAATCTATGGGGAAGGATTTTTTTTGAGGATGAGGAATTACCGCACCGACTCGCCTTCTTCCTTCCCCCTTTTCTTAGTTCAAAGTAAAGCCTTTTTTTTTTTTTTTAGTCCATATAAAACAAAATAGGAGATCATATGAAAAATGTAACCGATTCTTTCGTTTCCTTGGGTCACTGGCCATCTGCCGGGAGTTTCGGGTTTAATACCGATATTTTTGCAACAAATCCAATAAATCTAAGCGTAGTGCTCGGTGTATTGATCTTTTTTGGAAAGGGAGTGTGTGCGAGTTGTTTATTTCAAGAATAGGCTGGATCCACCCAGCTGCACTTTTTTTGTTCGAACTAGGAAGAAAAAGAGTGCATCATCCCACGAATTACTTCTGAATCAATTCAAAAATCATATTTTAGAACCATAGCATTTCGTGATTCATTCATTGGTATATCGACTCTGATTCTCTATTAACCAATAATCTGGGACCGTTAATATGGTTAAAGCCAAACTGTTTGAAGTTCAGATGCGGCGTGGTACTCTTTCTACTACTATGTTTAGTTTATAAATACACAGTTTATAAAATAAATAATTTTTTTTAGACAATACAGAAATCAAAACGAATGGTTCGAATCTTTTTCGATATAAAACACTCATATCGATAAAATGATTTGAGCCTTTTTTACAATGCTGAGTTGATGACCTATGTATAAAGTTAGAAGAATTCTTTGGATTTGAAAGAAAAAAAAAAGAAACAACTTTGCTGACAATTACAAAATTAAACATTAGAAATTTTCTATTAATTCTAAATTCTATATTATACAAATAAATATATATATTTGATTTGATATATTTCTATATTTGATATATTTTTGTCAGAAGAATCCTCCGAATATTTTAGTCTTGGATTATCATTATTGATCAGTTTCAATATTGTGAAATATGGGTAGAGATCCATATTTTGAAATAGGAATAGATAAAAGAGGGAGAGGATAGGCTCATTACGCAAAATATATATAGATCTATAGTATATGTGTATCTATATGTATGGGAATGAATTCTCTCTCAATTAAGTAATTGATAAGTAATTGAGCGTGAGAGCCAAATGAATTGAAAGATTCATGTTTGGTTCGGGAAGGGATCATGGAATTTTTGAAATGAAAATGAATGGAAAGATAATCTACTTTCATTAAGTGATTTATTAGATAATCGAAAACAGAAGATCTTGAATACTATTCGAAATTCAGAAGAATTGCGAAGGGGAGCTGTTCAACAGCTGGAAAAAGCCCAGGCCCGCTTACGGAAAGTGGAAATGGAGGCAGATCAGTTTCGAGTAAATGGATACTCTGAGATAGAACGAGAAAAATTGAATTTGATTAATTCAACTTATAAAATTTTGGAACAATTAGAAAATTACAAAAACGAAACCATTCTTTTTGAACAAGAAAGAGCGAT